TATTGGTTATGGGAAGAATTATGGGCACTTATATATTTGCTTTGGTTGGAGTGTCAATTTGAGTATTGAAAGTGCGATAAGTTTTAATAATTATCTAGGGGGGAGCATGTTGAAAAAGGTGGGTGGTATATAGGGGGGAAAGTAGTGGGCAGGGGGGGGAATAAAGGATTATATAGGTTAGTTCAAGGTATAATATTTTATGTCCTGTGACCATTGACTGTAATGTCCGTGCCTACCATTATGCTGGTGCTCAAGATGCAGTTAAGTCCAGCTACAATACATGCTCCGGGTCAGGGCCTTAGACGGCCATAGCTGAGTCCAAGCATCCCCAAAAATAAAAAAATACCAAATGTATGACAGCACAGTTATGTGTGAGCATGGGCTGATTAGCCATTAGTCCATCGAGATGTCTTATTTAAGGGGAAAGAGTGGGCGATTTTAGATGAGATGGCCCTGAAGAAAGAACCAGATGTCTGATAAAGTTCATTAAATAGCTACCCCCACAATCAATGGGCCCGGAGCGAGAAGAGGGATCCCTGCCAAGCGGGTTGATGGTTTCACGCGGCATGGTGATTAAGCTCGTGATCTAGTGGGCAGGATACGCATGTTGGCAAGGACAGATTTGACTCGAATGTGCTATGTACGATGTGACAAACATATGTACTATGTACTGTTAATGGTGGCATGTACTTGCTTATATGCATGTGCTAAACCAAGTAATGTACTATGTACATATATGTCCTGGTTACATTAATTCTTATTGTACTTGCTTATATGCATGGGGAAAGTCATGTAATGTACTATATACATAATATGTCAGTATAACATTAATTTCATATGTACATACTCAGGCGATTTCGTGTGACGCACACGTGTTTGAGAGTGTATATATTATGTGCGTTGTTGATGTGGGCTGTGAGTGTAAAGTTCGTATTGTATTTTAGATTTTTCAGCAAATTTGATACTGGTAAGGCTCTTGGTGTTTGCGGGGGTATATTGATAGCTTTCAGGGAATAGTTTAAATAGAACTTCAGCTTTGGGTGTTGATAGTGGGGCTCTAGTCTCTTCCTTGAGTCTTAGGGAGGTTGGTTGTTCTCCTTTTCTGGTTTACAAGACCAGTGTATTTAATGTACTACAAAGACTTATCTTCATTTTAAAAGGTTATTTTCGATAGTGCTAGCTACTGGTATTAGTACTAGGATGAGAAGGAAGTATATAATAGATGCTAGTTGTCCGATGATAATGTATGGGTGTTCTACTGGTTGGCCTCCAATTCATGTGAGTGTTAGTAGGTCTGCTACTAGGATTCAGAATAAGCATTGGCTGATTGGTCGGAATATTATGCTTCGTTGTTTGGATGTATGAAGTAATGGCATGAGAATTAGAATTAGGATTGAGAGGACTAGAGCTAGGACTCCTCCTAATTTGTTTGGAATTGATCGTAGGATTGCGTATGCAAATAGGAAGTACCATTCGGGTTTAATGTGAGGGGGTGTGTTGAGTGGGTTTGCTGGAGTATAGTTGTCTGGGTCTCCGAGCAGGTCGGGTGAGAATAGTACTAGAGTTATTAAGGCCAGAACAAGTAATAGGGCGCCCAGGATGTCTTTAATAGTGTAGTAGGGGTGGAATGGGATTTTGTCTGCGTCTGATGAGATTCCTGTGGGGTTATTAGATCCTGTTTCGTGGAGAAAGAGTAGGTGGACTATAGCAAGGGCTGCGATGATAAATGGGAAGATAAAGTGGAAGGCGAAGAATCGGGTGAGGGTTGCTTTATCTACTGAAAAGCCTCCTCAGATTCATTCGACCAGGTTAGTGCCAATATACGGGATTGCTGAGAGGAGGTTGGTAATGACTGTGGCTCCTCAGAATGATATTTGTCCTCATGGGAGGACGTAGCCCATGAATGCTGTGGCTATTGTTGCTAATAGAAGAATTACTCCGATGTTCCATGTTTCTGTATAAGTGTAGGATCCATAGTAGAGGCCTCGTCCTACGTGCATGAAGAGGCAGATGAAGAATATGGATGCTCCGTTTGCGTGTATGTATCGGATGATTCAGCCATAGTTTACATCTCGGCAAATATGGGTGACGGAGGAGAATGCTGTTGTTGTGTCGGCCGTGTAATGTATTGCTAGAAATAGGCCTGTTAGAATTTGTAAGATTAGGCAGATGCCTAGAAGGGAGCCGAAATTTCATCATGATGAAATATTTGATGGAGCTGGGAGGTCAATGAACGCGTTGTTTACAATTTTTAATAGTGGGTGAGTTTTTCGAATGTTGGTCATTAGTGTTCTTGTAGTTGAATGACAACGATGGTTTTTCATATCATTAGTCGTGGTTAGATTCCATGCGAGAATAATGATAACTTATATTGTGTTTATTTTAAGTGTTATTTTTGTGATTGGTTTTGTGGGTTTTTCTTCAAAACCTTCGCCTATTTATGGGGGGTTGGGTTTAATTGTGAGTGGTGGGGTTGGTTGTGGGATTGTGTTGAATTTTGGTGGGTCCTTCTTGGGTTTAATGGTCTTTTTAATTTATTTGGGGGGTATAATGGTGGTATTTGGTTATACAACGGCTATGGCTACTGAGCAGTATCCTGAGATTTGGGTATCTAATAAGGTCGTTTTAGGGGCATTTATTACTGGTTTGTTGATAGAGTTGGTAATAGTTTATTATGTGTTGAAGGATGAGGAAGTAAAGATTGTATTTGAGTTTAATGGTTTAGGGGATTGGGTAATTTATGATACAGGGGATTCTGGATTTTTTAGTGAGGAGGCTATGGGGATTGCGGCTTTGTATAGTTATGGTACTTGGTTGGTTATTGTGACTGGTTGGTCCTTGTTGATTGGTGTCGTGGTTATTATGGAGATTACTCGTGGAAATTAAATAGGATTATGCTGATGAGAATTGTGATTAGGAAGGAGAGGAAGTATAGTTTAATTAAGCCTTTTTGGCTTGTGACTATGGTGGATATTTTTATTTGAATTAATGAGGTAGTTTTTGGTAAAATATTTTCTAGTCAGATAAGGTCTAGGAGGGAGGATGCTGATTTTTGGCTTATTATTAGGTTTAAGTAGGGGGTCAGGCGGTGTATAATTGTGGGGTAATATCCTAGTAGGTTAGAAAATTTAAAAGTGTTAGACGGATAATTGAATTTTAGATTGTGGGTTATGCTGGTGATTTCTAGTGCTAGAATAAAACCTAGGATTGTGACTGCTAGGGCTGTCATTTTTAGGTAGTAGGGCATGGTTATTTGAGGAATTGTTGTTGGAGGAATGTTGTTGGAGATAATGAATCCTGCGAAGAGGCTTCCGATTAGTAGGCGTTTAATGGAGTTAATTAGAAAGGGGTTGTTTTCGTTGATGATAATAAGGGTTGGGAATCGGGGTTGTCCTAAGAGTGCGAAGAAAATAATTCGAGTACTATAGATTGCTGTGAAAGAGGTGGCGATTAGTGTTATTAGAAGGGCTCAGGCGTTGGTGTATGACGTGTTGGCGGACTCAATGATCAGGTCTTTGGAGTAGAATCCGGTAAGGAAAGGTATTCCTGTTAGTGCGAGGCTGCCAATAATTAGGGCTGTTGTGGTAAATGGTATCGTTTTGAACAGTCCTCCTATTTTTCGAATGTCTTGTTCGTCATTTAAGCTATGAATAATAGAGCCGGAGCATATGAATAGTATGGCTTTGAAGAAGGCGTGAGTGCAGATATGGAGGAACGCTAGGTAGGGCTGGTTAATGCCAATTGTTACTATTATGAGGCCTAGTTGGCTTGATGTGGAGAAAGCAATAATTTTCTTAATATCATTTTGGGTAAGGGCACATATTGCTGTAAATAGTGTGGTGATAGCCCCTAGGCATAATATAATGGATTGAGCGAATTTGTTGTTTTCTGTTAACGGGTAGAAGCGGATTAGGAGAAAAATGCCTGCTACGACTATTGTGCTTGAGTGGAGTAGGGCTGAGACGGGGGTTGGGCCTTCTATTGCAGAGGGTAGTCATGGGTGTAGGCCGAATTGTGCGGATTTTCCGGTTGCAGCTAGAATTAGGCCTATTAGAGGTAGGTTGGAGTTGTTTGGATTTAATATGAAGATTTGTTGAAGATCTCAGGTGTTCAGGTTGGTTAAGAATCACGCCATTGCCAGAATAAATCCAATGTCGCCGATGCGGTTATACAGGATTGCTTGTAGGGCTGCTGTGTTTGCGTCTGCTCGTCCGTGTCATCATCCGATGAGTAGGAATGATATAATTCCAACTCCTTCTCAGCCAATGAATAGTTGAAAGAGGTTATTTGCGGTGACAAGAATAAGTATTGTGATGAGGAATAGAAGCAGGTACTTGAAGAATTGGTTGATGTTGGGATCTGAGTGTATATATCATATTGAGAATTCTATAATAGATCATGTTACGAATAGTGCTACTGGAACGAATATTATTGAAAAGTAGTCCATTTTGAAGCTAAGGGATAGTTTTAGGGTTTGTATTGTCAGTCAATGTCAATTTGAGATAATTGCTTCTTGTCCTGTGTAGATGAACATTATCGTGGGAATTATACTGATAAGGAAGGCATATGAGATGGTTGTTTTTACATAGAGAGGGTAGTTGGAGGTTTTGTAGGTGGGGAGGCTTGTTGCTATAATAGGGATAGTTAGTAGGAATAGGGTTATTAACGTGAAGGAGGAGAATATGTTTATTACTTTTATTTGGAGTTGCACCAATTTTTTGGTTCCTAAGACCAATGGATAACTACTATCCTTTAAAAGTTTGAAAAAGCCATGTTGCTAGACATGGGGGCATAGAATTAGCAGTTCTTGCACACTTTTTCGGTAAATAAGAAGGCGGTGGCTTCTATTATTAGATTCACAATCTAATGTTTTTTTTAAACTATATTCACAGTACAGGGGTCCTAGAATAATTTTTGGGTTTAGGGATAGGAGTAGTAAGGGTAGAATATGTAGTGATATGAGTGCATTTTCTCGTGTAAAGGAAGGTGAGATGTTATTGATGTGGTGGGTATATTTGCCTCGTTGTGTTGTTATTAGCATATAGAGTGAGTATAGAGCGGTAATTACTATATTCAGTCCTATTAGAATAATTGTAATATTGGATCAAGAGAATGTTGACATGACTACAAATAGTTCTCCGATTAGGTTGATTGTTGGGGGTAAGGCTAAGTTAGTTAGGCTTGCTAGGAGTCATCAGGTGGCTATTAGTGGGAGGAATGTTTGTAGACCGCGAGCTAAAATTATTGTTCGACTATGAATTCGTTCATAGTTGGAGTTTGCCAGGCAGAAGAGTATGGAGGATGTAAGGCCATGGGCGATTATCAGGGCTGTAGCTCCTATATAACTTCAGGGTGTTTGAATAAGGATGGCTACGATAACAAGTGCTATATGGCTAACGGAGGAGTATGCAATGAGGGATTTTAAGTCGGTTTGACGTAGACAGATTGAGCTGGTTATAATTATGCCTCATAAGGATAGTATAATGAATGGGTATGCTATGAAGTTAGTTACTGGGTTTAAAAGTAATGTAATTCGTAGCATGCCGTATCCCCCTAGTTTTAGTAAGACTGCTGCAAGGACCATGGAGCCTGCAATGGGGGCTTCTACGTGGGCTTTGGGGAGTCAGAGGTGGAGGCCGTATAATGGTATTTTTACCATGAATGCTATTATGCATGCTAATCATATAAAGACGTTAGATCAGGAGTTGGGTATTGGTTGTGCCCAGTACTGAAGGATTAGAAAGTTTAGGGACCCTATTGTGTTTTGAATGTAGGTGAGTGCGACTAATAGGGGTAAGGACCCTACTAGTGTGTAGAATAGAAAGTAAAGGCCTGCGTTCAGGCGTTCTGTTTGGTTCCCTCATCGGGTAATGATAATGAGTGTTGGGACTAGTGTGGCTTCAAATAGGACATAAAAGAGAATTAGTTCTGTGGCGGTAAATGTCATGATTAGAAATAGTTGTAGTAGAATTAATATAGTAATGAATAGTTTTTTTCGGGTTAAATTTTCTTTTGATAGGTGATTTTGGCTGGCTATTAGTATGAGGGGAAGGAGTCATATGGTTAGGATTAATAGTGGTGTGGATAGGGAGTCAGAGAAGAAGATTAATGAGAAATTAAGGCTATTGTCACCAAATTGATTTATAAGAAGTAAGCTTGTTAGGCTAATTAGTAGGCTGTGTATTGTAGAATTAATTCAGATTATGTTATTTTTTGATAATCAAGTTAGGGGTATAAGTATTATTGTGGGGATAATATATTTTAGCATTGTAGTAAGTTAAGGTTTTGTACGTAATCAGTGCCGTATGTGTTGGATACTATTACTAGTAGAGATAGGCCTAGTGCTGCTTCGCAGGCTGCAAAAACTAGTAGGATAATGGGTATCATGCTGGCTAAGGTGAAGTGTGAGTTTAGGATTATTAGGGTGGCTATGACGAACAAGGATAATATTATTCCTTCTAGGCATAGAAGGGATGATATTAGATGGGATCGATATATTAGTAATCCCGCGAGAGATACTGTGAATGCTACTATAATGTTTATAAATACGAGGGACATTTGGTAATTATGAGTTTAATCATAATCTAATGAGTCGAAATCATTTATTTTGTTTTAAACTAAATACCATATTCGGTTCACTCTAGTCCTTTTTGGGTTCATTCGTAGGCTAGGCTCACGGCTAGTAGGAAGATTAGGAAGAGAGCTATGGTGAGTATTGTGTTTAGATTGGTTGTTTGTGAGGCTCATGGTAGGGGTAGGAGTAGTGCAATTTCTAGGTCAAATAAAAGAAATGTAATGGCTACTAGGAAGAATTTCATGGAGAAGGGGAGGCGGGCTGATCCTATGGGATCAAATCCACATTCATAGGGGCTCGTTTTTTCTGAGTATGCGTTTAGTTGGGGGAGTCAGAATGCGATGATAACGAGTAGTGTAGCTAGGGTGAGGTTAGTTAGGAGAGCTAGTATTAGATTGATTATTCCTTTTCGGATTAGACCGAAACTAACTGATTGGAAGTCAGTTGTACTAGTTGATACTAAAAGAATATGAGCCTCATCAGTAGATAGAGACATAGAGGAATAGTCATACTACGTCTACGAAATGTCAGTATCAGGCGGCAGCTTCAAAGCCAAAATGGTGGTTAGAGGTGAAGTGAAATTTTAGTTGGCGGAAGAAGCAGACGATTAGGAAAGTAGATCCGATGATAACATGAAGGCCATGGAAGCCTGTGGCTACAAAGAAAGTTGAGCCATAAACTCCGTCTGAGATAGTAAAAGGTGCTTCATAATATTCTGAAGCTTGCAGTAGTGTGAAGTAGATGCCTAGTGCAATGGTGATAAATAGGGCTTGTAGCATGTGGTTGCGATTCCCTTCTATGAGGCTATGATGGGCTCAGGTGATTGATACTCCTGAGGCTAGGAGAACGGAGGTATTAAGTAGTGGGACTTCTAGGGGATTTAGTGGGTGAATGCCCGTTGGTGGTCAGCAACCCCCTAGTTCGGGAGTAGGGGCGAGGCTTGAGTGATAGAATGCTCAGAAAAATCCGGTAAAGAATAAGACTTCGGAAATAATGAAGAGAATTATGCCGTAGCGAAGGCCTTTTTGGACGGTTGGGGTGTGATGTCCTTGAAAGGTACTTTCTCGGATAATGTCTCGCCATCATTGATATATTGTAAGTATATTTGTTGTTAAGCCAAGCATTAGTAGGGCTGTTGAGTTGAAGTGAAATCACATAATTAGGCCTGATGTTATTAAGAGGGCGGATAGTGCTCCTGTGAGGGGTCAAGGGCTTGGGTTTACTATGTGGTAGGCGTGGGTTTGGTGTGTCATTATGTGTTGTCGTGTAGATATAGGCTGACTAAGAGGGTAAATACATAGGCTTGAATTATGGCTACTGCGAATTCGAGAATAGTTAATAGGACTAAAATAATGAATGTAATAAGAGCTGTTGTGGTGCTAATATTTATTAGTGCAAGTGTAGCTCCTCCGATTAAATGGATTAATAGGTGCCCTGCTGTGATATTAGCTGTTAGTCGTACGGCAAGGGCTACTGGTTGGATAAAGAGGCTAATAGTTTCAATAATTACTAGTATTGGAATTAATGGGGTTGGTGTTCCTTGTGGCAGAAAGTGGGCGAGTGATGCTTTGGTTTTATTACGGAAGCCTGTAATAACAGCCCCTGCTCATAGGGGAATGGCTATACCTAAGTTTATTGATAGTTGTGTGGTTGGCGTAAATGAGTGGGGTAGTAGGCCTAATAGATTTGTTGAACCAATAAATAAAATTAAGGATATTAGTATTAGTGCTCATGTTTGTCCTTTGGGGTTATGAATGCTTATTATTTGTTTTGAGATGAGTTGGAGCAGTCATTGTTGGAGGGAAATGAGGCGATTATTAACCAGTCGATTTGATGTTGGAAATAGTAGACTGGGGAATAAGACAATAAGGGTGACGAGGGGTAGGCCTAGTATTATAGGGGTAATGAAAGAGGCAAATAGATTTTCGTTCATTTTGTTTCTCAAGGGGTGTTTTGTTTTGACATTTTTGTGGATATTAGTTCTGGGTTAAGGTAAAAGTTGTGTTTTGAGATTTTTAGTTGGAAAATAATGAAAAGGGCTAGAAATATTGATAGAATTATTGTAAGTCATGTTGATGTATCTAGTTGTGGCATACCATCAAGGAGAGTATTATGCTCTCAATCTTTAACTTAAAAGGTTAATGCTGGTATAGCTTCTTGATGATTTTATAGTATAGATGCAGATCATTTTTCAAAGTATTTTAGTGGAACCAGTTCAAGGACAATTGGTATAAAACTGTGATTTGATCCGCAGATTTCTGAACATTGGCCGTAATATAGGCCAGGTCGGGTTGATATTAAGGTTGTTTGATTTAAACGACCTGGGATTGCGTCTGTCTTCAGCCCTAGGGAAGGTACTGCTCATGAGTGTAATACGTCTTCAGAGGAAATTAACATTCGAATTGTTATCTCTATGGGTAGCACGACTCGGTTATCTACTTCTAGTAGTCGTAATTCTCCTGGTTTTAATTCTGATGTTGGAATTATGTAAGAATCGAAGCTTAGGTCCTCATAGTCTGTATATTCGTAGCTTCAGTATCACTGATGTCCTATAGTTTTCACTGTGAGGGATGGGTTGTTAATTTCGTCCATTATATACAGGATTCGTAAAGATGGAAGGGCAATTAGGATTAGAATGATAGCTGGGAGGATAGTTCAGATTGTTTCTACTTCTTGTGCGTCTATTGTGCTAGTATGTGTTAGTTTTGTTGTTAATATTAGTGAAATAATGTAAAGTACTAGTGAGCTAATTAGGAATACGATTATTAGTGTGTGATCATGAAAGTGTAGTAGTTCTTCTATAATAGGTGATGTTGCGTCTTGAAAACCTAGTTGTATGGGATATGCCATATGAGATGTACGGGATTTTCACCTGTAATTTAATCTTGACAAGATTACGTAATGTTTTACTAACGTCTCATTAATTGAGAGAGTCATAGTGGCTATGGTGTTGGCTTGAAACCAATAATAGGGGGTTCGATTCCTTCCTTTCTTATTTTAGGTTTACATATGTAGGCTCTTCAAATGTATGATATGGTGGAGGGCATCCGTTTAGTCATTCTAGATTTGTTGTGGTTAAGTCCACAGTTAGGACTTCTCGTTTAGATGCGAAGGCTTCTCAGATGATGAAAATTATTAGTATAACTGCTGTTAGTGAGATGAATGAGCCTATAGATGAGATAGTATTTCATATTGTATATGCGTCTGGGTAGTCGGAGTATCGTCGTGGTATGCCAGATAATCCTAAGAAATGTTGTGGGAAGAAAGTTATGTTTACACCTACAAATATAATTACAAAGTGGATTTTGGCTCATGTAGCGTTGAGGGTATAGCCTGAGAATAGTGGGAATCAGTGTACGAATCCCCCTATAATAGCAAATACAGCTCCTATCGACAGTACGTAGTGGAAGTGTGCAACTACATAATATGTGTCGTGAAGAACAATGTCAAGAGAAGAGTTGGCTAGTACAATTCCTGTTAAGCCCCCGACTGTAAAAAGGAAAATGAAGCCCAGGGCTCATATTATAGCTGGGGATCATTTGATATTACCTCCGTGGAGTGTAGCTAGTCAGCTGAAGACTTTTACTCCAGTAGGAATAGCGATAATTATGGTGGCTGATGTGAAGTAGGCTCGTGTGTCGACGTCTATTCCTACTGTGAATATATGGTGGGCTCATACAATAAATCCTAGGAATCCAATTGATATTATGGCTCACACCATTCCTATGTACCCAAATGGTTCTTTTTTTCCTGAATAGTAGGTCACGATGTGGGAGATTATTCCAAATCCAGGTAAAATAAGAATATATACTTCTGGGTGTCCAAAGAATCAGAATAGGTGTTGATATAGGATGGGATCTCCACCTCCTGCTGGGTCGAAGAAGGTTGTATTTAAATTTCGGTCTGTTAATAATATTGTAATACCAGCTGCTAATACAGGAAGGGAGAGGAGTAATAATACGGCAGTAATTAGTACCGATCATACAAACAAGGGGGTTTGATATTGAGATATTGCAGGGGGTTTTATATTAATAATTGTGGTAATAAAATTAATAGCTCCTAAGATTGAAGAAACACCCGCTAGGTGTAGAGAGAAGATAGTTAGATCCACTGAGGCTCCCGCATGGGCGAGGTTACCTGCTAGAGGGGGATATACGGTCCAGCCAGTTCCTGCTCCGGCTTCAACTATAGAGGATGCTAGGAGTAGTAGGAAAGAAGGAGGGAGAAGTCAGAAGCTTATGTTGTTTATTCGGGGAAATGCTATGTCTGGGGCACCAATTATCAGAGGAACCAGTCAGTTGCCAAAGCCTCCGATTATGATGGGTATTACTATGAAGAAAATTATTACGAATGCATGTGCGGTTACGATTACATTGTAGATTTGGTCGTCTCCGAGCAAGGTCCCGGGTTGACCTAGTTCAGCGCGGATTAATAAGCTTAGAGCAGTTCCTACTATGCCAGCTCAAGCACCGAATAGGAGGTACAGGGTACCAATGTCTTTGTGATTAGTTGAGAACAGTCAGCGGTTGATGAACATGGGTAAGATGGCTGAGTGAGGCATTAGACTGTAAATCTAAGGACAGAGGTGAGATTCCTCTTTTTACCAGGCCCTGTGGTGAATTAACATATTGAATTGCAAATTCAAAGAAGCAGCTTCAACTCTGCCGGGGCTTCTCCCGCCTTTTTTTTTTCGCGGCGGGAGAAGTAGATTGAAGCCAGTTGTTTAGGGTGTTTAGCTGTTAACTAAAGTTTCGTGGGGGTAGAGCCCACCAATCTAGGGAGGACTTAGCTTAATTAAAGTAGTTGATTTGCATTCAATTGATGTAAGATATGGTCTTGCAGTCCTTATCAGGAATTAAGTAAATCATACTTACTTAGGGCTTTGAAGGCTCTTGGTCTGCTTAACCTAAATTCCTATTCTAGGATTGACAGGATTGGTGTGAGTGGTAGCAGTATAGTGGATAGTACGATTATTGTTGGCAAGAGGGTTATTTGTTTTGTGGTAGAAAATTGTCATTTTATTTTTATGTTGTTTGTGGAGGGGAATATTGTAAGTGCGGTGGAGTATGTAAGTCGTATGTAGAAATACAGGTTTAGTAGTGCTGTAATTGCTATGAGAGTGGGCAAGATGATGTTATCATTTTTTGTTATTTCCTGGATAATTATTCACTTTGGTATAAATCCTGATAGTGGGGGAAGTCCTCCTATTGATAGTAGGGTGACAAGGACTAGGACTGTCATGACGGGTATTTTGTTTCATGTGTGGGATAGTGATAGGGTAGTTGTGGTTGAGTTGGCTATGAATAGGGTAAATATGGTCGAGGTTATAATAATGTAGATGATTAAGTTTAGTAGTGTCATGGTGGGATTATAAAGTAGGATTGCTGTTATTCAGCCTATATGGGCGATTGATGAGTAGGCTATGATTTTTCGTAGTTGAGTTTGGTTTAGTCCTCCTCAGCCTCCGATTATAATTGATAGCATTGATAGGGTTAGAATTAGGTTGAGGTTGATGTATGGGGAAATTTGGTATAGTACGGATATGGGTGCTAGTTTTTGTCATGTGAGTAGGATAAGGCCGGAGGATAGGGGGATACCTTGTGTTACTTCGGGGACTCAGAAGTGGAATGGGGCTATTCCCAGTTTTATGGCAAGAGCCATTGTTATGAGTATGGATGCTGTTGGGTTAAATAATTTTATTACGGTTCATTGGCCTGAAAATATTAGGTTAATGATAACTGCCATTATTAATAGCATTGAGGCTGTTGATTGGGTTAGAAAATATTTGGTTGATGCTTCTGTGGCCCGTGGGTTGTGTTTTTTTATTATAATGGGGATGATGGCTAGTATATTTATTTCAAATCCGATTCAGATGAGTAGTCAGTGGGAGCTAATTATTACAATGATGGTTCCAAGTATAACGGTTATTAGGATAATGGAGAAGATGATTGGGTTTATTAGTACGGGAAGGATATAAACCAACATTTTCGGGGTATGGGCCCGATAGCTTAATTAGCTGACCTTACTATTAGAATTTGGTGTAATTGGGAGCACGAAGAGTTTTGGGTTCTTAAGAGTAGGTTCAATTCCTATAATTCTAGAAATAAGAGGACTTGAACCTCTATTATTTACTCTATCAAAGTAACTCTTTTGTCAGACATATTTCTTATGTTTGTGGGGGGATGCTTGATAGGAGGATGGGTAGAGATACGTGTCATATGCATAGGGCTAGTGTTAGGGGTAGGAAATTTTTTCATAGCAGGTGTATTAGTTGGTCGTAGCGGAATCGAGGGTAGGATGCTCGAATTCATAGGAAGGTGATTGTTAGTAATAGTGATTTGACAGTGAAGTTGACTGTATAAAGTTCTGGTATGTATGGGTTGTGGAATGCTCCTAGGAAGAGGGTTGTTGTAAAGATATTTATTATAATGATGTTCGCATATTCTGCTATGAAGAATAGGGCGAATGGTCCTGCTGCATATTCTACGTTAAAGCCCGAAACTAGTTCTGATTCCCCTTCAGTGAGGTCAAATGGTGCCCGGTTTGTTTCTGCTAGTGTGGAGATAAATCATATTATTGCTAGAGGTCATGCTGGGAAGATTAATCATACTTGTTCTTGTGTGATGATTAATGTAGAGAGGGTAAAGGATCCATTTATTAGGAGGACTGATAGTAAAATAATTGCTAGAGTTACTTCGTATGAGATTGTTTGTGCTACTGCTCGTAGAGCTCCAATAAGTGCGTATTTTGAGTTGGAGGCCCAGCCCGATCAAAGGATTGAATAGACAGCTAGGCTTGATATGGCTAGTATGAAAAGGACGCCTAGATTTATGTTAATAAGGGGGTAGGGCATGGGTAGGGGAATTCATATGGTTAGGGCGAGGCTTAGGGCTAGGATGGGTGCTAAAATAAATATTGAGATGGAAGATGTAGCTGGTCGCAGTGGTTCTTTAATGAAGAGTTTGATCGCGTCGGCGATAGGTTGGAGCAGGCCATATGGGCCTACAACGTTAGGACCTTTTCGGAATTGTATGTAGCCTAGAATTTTTCGTTCGACTAATGTTAGAAACGCTACGGCTAGGAGGATGGGAATAATTAGTGTTAGAATATTAATTATAAACATTTTGTTAAGGAGAGGATTTGAATCTCTGAGTATAAAGGTTTAAGTTTTACGCAATTACCGGGCTCTGCCACCTTAACTAAGCCCTTTTCTAGGGCGGGTTTTGTTCGTGGGTTTAATTGAGATAACATCATTAATTTATTTAAGGCGCTTTTTTGAAGTTGGCCTTATTTCTCTTGTCCTTTCGTACTGGGAGAAATTCGTAATAGATAGAAACCGACCTGGATTACTCCGGTCTGAACTCAGATCACGTAGGACTTTAATCGTTGAACAAACGAACCTTTGATAGCGGTTGCACCATCGGGGTGTCCTGATCCAACATCGAGGTCGTAAACCCTATTGTCGATATGGACTCTTGAATAGGATTGCGCTGTTATCCCTAGGGTAACTTATTCCGTTGATCAAGTTTTTGGATCAATAAGCGATAGTTTGATTTGACTTGTGGGTCTAGTCTTTAAAATCGCTCGGAGGATCTTTTATTCTCCGAGGTCACCCCAACCAAAGCTGTCAGTCCATGGAGGATGTTGTTGTCCCTTGGTGGTTAAGTTTGTTTTCTTTGGACTGATTAGTTAAAGCTCCATAGGGTCTTCTCGTCTTATTTGTTTATTCCCGCCTCTTCACGGGAAGGTCAATTTCACTGATTGGAAGTAAGAGACAGTAGAACCCTCGTGTGGCCATTCATACAAGTCCTTATTTAGAGAACAAATGATTATGCTACCTTTGCACGGTCAGGATACCGCGGCCGTTTAACGTTTGTCACTGGGCAGGCAGTGCCTCCAATACTAGGGATGCTGGAGGTGATGTTTTTGGTAAACAGGCGGGGTTTGTGTTTGCCGAGTTCCTTTTACTTCTTTTAATCTTTCCCTAAGTGCACTCCTGTGTTGGGTCAACAGTATAATTAATAAATTATTTATTGTTGGATTATTTTTATTCACTGTTAATGGTCAGGGTATTATCAGATACTGACTTAGGCTTGTGCAAGGAGAAAATATTTCTCGTTACTCATGTTAACATTATTGCTTCTATTTGATAATAGAGTGGTCCAGTATTGGGGCTAGGAGTTAGTTGTTTGTTATTGGGATTATTACTGTTTGAATTGTTGAGCTTTAACGCTTTCTTAATTGATGGCTGCTTTTAGGCCTACTATGGTACTGTTAAATCTTACTCTCTAGTTAAGGTTGTATCCGTTTCTAAAAGGCTGTACCTTTTTAGACTAACTTTTAAAGATACAGTGAGGTTTGTTTAGATTTTTGGCATCTTTAAAGCTGAACTGAGATTCATTTTCTGGACAACCAGCTATCACCAGGCTCGCTAGGCGTGTCACCTCTACTTATAGATCTTCTCACTATTTTGCCACATAGACGAGTTGGTTCTTAATTAACTGTCCATAAGTAGCTCGTCTGGTTTCGGGTTACTTAGCTAAAATTCGTTTTGCTAAGTTTTTTGCTAGTTAACTCATTATGCAAAAGGTACAGGGGGTAATCTTTGCTTTTTTATACTTTAATTTTATTCTTTCATCGTTCCCTTACGGTACTTTCTCTATAGCGCCATATTTAGAATTTCTATCTCCTATACTTTAAATTAGGGTAAATGTTTTGTTTCAATTTTGTTTTGGTTGTTTAATTAAAAATAGGGGTTTGGGCTAGGAATAGTTCAAGATATTCATAGCGTGTGAAATCTTCTAGGTGTAAACTAGATGCTTTGATTAAGCTATATCTTGATTTATCCAAGCACACTTTCCAGTATGCTTACCTTGTTACGACTTGTCTCCTCTCATACGGCTGGTGCGTGTAAATAGGTTTAAGTGCGTTGTGGTTACTTGAGGAGGGTGACGGGCGGTGTGTGCGTGCTTCATGGCCTGATTCAACTAAGCACTCTATTCTTAGTTTACTACTAAATCCTCCTTTGGTTATCAATTTCATAATAACTTTCGTGTGCTTTTCTTGTAGTAGAAAATGTAGCCCATTTCTTCCCATTTCATAGGTTACACCTTGACCTAACGTTTTTATGTATTGTGATTACGCTTACTTTTATTCCTTTTTAGGGTTTGCTGAAGATGGCGGTATATAGACTGTATTAGCAAGAATTGGTGAGGTTTATCGGGGTTTATCGATTATAGAACAGGCTCCTCTAGAAGGGTATAAAGCACCGCCAAGTCCTTTGAGTTTTAGGCTGTTGCCGGTAGTACTCTGGCGAATAATTTTGTTTTTATAACTATTTGTGTTTAGGGCTAAGCATAGTGGGGTATCTAATCCCAGTTTGAGTCTTAGCTATAGTGTGTCGGCTGTTGTAGAGTTACTTTCGTCATTTATTTTTTTTATAATTATGGCTTTTTACAGTTTAATTAAAATTTAACTCTATTTGATATAATGCTTGAACACGTTTTACGCCGTATTCCTGTTAGCTTGGGTTAATCGTATGACCGCGGTGGCTGGCACGAGATTTACCAACCCTGGTCAATATAACTTAGTCGAACTTTCGTTCATGGCTTAATTTTTGTCACTGCTGTCTCCCGTGGGGGTGTGGTTAAGCAAGGTGTTGTGAGCTACGGATGTGTGCTTGATACCCGCTCCTCTTAGTCTCGGAGATTTAGAGGGCATTCTCACCGGGGTGTGGATGCTTGCATGTGTAAGTTTATTGATGGTTAACAGGAAGGCTGGGACCAAACCTATGTGTTTATGGAGTTAGAGCACTCATCTAGGCATTTTCAGTGCCTTGCTTTGATTTTAAGCTACATTAAC